CATATATCATATAACAAACATATAATATAGTAAAAGACTTATATTAAAGTATGAAATAAATATGAAACCTCCCATAAAAAATTAAAATTTTTTAGGAATTTCGGGCGGAAATGCGCGTATTTTTTTCTTTTAAGAAATATCTATTTTTTACATTTCAATTTGAATTAGGGACTCCGCGTACCAATACAAGTGGTCAGTCATTAACTACATATACACATCTGGTCATATATGTATTACCATTATGTAATACAAATTATATTAACTAATAAAGAAAGAGGAGTTTTAAAAATGCGAGATCTAAAAACATATCTCTCCGTGGCACCGGTAGTAAGTACTCTATGGTTCGGGTCTTTAGCAGGTTTATTGATAGAGATCAATCGTTTTTTTCCGGATGCGTTGATATTCCCCTTTTTTTCATTCTAGTTATTGATATGGGAAGGGGGGGAGAAGATTAGAGATACAATAAATATCTGTAACTAATCCCTTCCCTTCTTTTTTTTTTTCTAACTTATTAAAAAAAACAAAGAAAAAGAGGCTTCGCCCTCAGTGAAACTATGAACTAAGGCCCAGGCTCAAATTAATAATAGAGTGGAAATAAAAATGTGATGGTTGGGGCAACAATATCATACAAGATACTTAACTGAAAATGAAATACTGTACCACAATTTTTAATTCTAAATATAGTTAGAAATCATTATATTACTTATTATTACTTTATTGATTGCAACGAAATCTTTCTTTCATAATTTGATTTCGAGTTACCTGCTTCTTTTTTTTTTTTTTTTTTTGGTCCTTTCTTCTTCCTTGCTTTGGATCGGAAAATTAAAGAATTGAGTGAATCAAAAACCAAAGGAGGTTCATGGCCAAGGGTAAAGATGTCCGAGTAACGGTTATTTTGGAATGTACCAGTTGTGTTCGAAATCGTGTTAATAAGGAATCAATGGGCATTTCCAGATATATTACTCAAAAGAATCGACACAATACTCCCAGTCGATTGGAATTGAGAAAATTTTGTCCCTGTTGTTACAAACATACGATTCACGGGGAAATAAAGAAATAGATTGAACCGACCGCTCGTGTGTCAGTCTTCCAAGAAAGATGAAAAATTACATATTATACATAACAATATATATTTATTTAAATATAAACAAACCAAATCCTATTTCGATCGGATCAAACATGATGTAGATGTCGAATTAAGAAATAGGATTGGGATTTTCAGGATAAGGAATAAACAAACCATGGATAAATCCAAGCGAATCTTTCTTAAATCCAAGCGATCTTTTCGTAGGCGTTTGCCTCCGATCCAATCGGGGGATCGAATTGATTATAGAAATATGAGTTTAATTAGTCGATTTATTAGCGAACAAGGAAAAATATTATCTAGACGGGTGAATAGATTGACCTTAAAACAACAACGATTAATTACTATTGCTATAAAACAAGCTCGTATTTTATCTCTGTTACCTTTTCTTAATAATGAGAAACAATTTGAAAGAACCGAGTCAACCGCTAGAACTGCCGGTCTTAGAACCAGAAAAAAATAGACCGACTTTTCAATTGAATCAAAATAAAATTCTAATCCAAACTCAAATGTGGATTGACGTTTTTTTTTTTTTTTGTTCGAAAAAAAGGAAAATCGAGATGTCGTGTCGTAAGAAAAAAAAATTGGATAAGAAGAATAAATATTTTTTATTGAACGTCTTTCTTCATTTTGATGACTTTATCATATTTTATCATACTAATTTCTACTCTACCTTCCCAGAGTTCATTCTCCAGGGAACTCCATTTAAACGACTCCAACGGATTTTATTTATTTTATGATATCATTGGAAATCATATAAAGACAACTCTTATTTAATATAGCTATTTGTGCAAGTATTTTACGATTAAGAAGCAACTGTCTCTTGTACAGATTGTGTATTAATTTACTATAACTTAAGTATACTTTATTTTCGCGAATTACTGCATTTATCCGAGTGATCCACAAACGACGAAAATCTCTCTTTTGTCTACCTCTATCCCGATGAGCCGAAACCAAAGCTCTTATTTTCTGTTGAGTAATAGTACGCGTAAGTCTTGAATGAGCCCCTCGAAAGGTTGATGCAAATAAACGAATTTTTGTTCTACGTCTTCGAGCTATATACCCTCGTTTAATTCTGGTCATTGAATAAATGAAACTTTGATGAATAACTAATAGATTTCCTTTCTTTCAGTTATTCCCTTCCCGTGTCCTAGTCTATTAATAACAAAACGGATTTTTCCAATGTATAAAATAAAAATTCCAATGGCTTTTGCTACTATAACCTTCCCTACCACGATTTTTTCTTTTTTTTTCTAGGTGAAATGCCTAGAAAAAAAAAATTGTATTGATACTAGGTATCAAAAACAAACACATAGTAAATAAAAAAGTATTAAATATAAATGGATATAGTGGGTTCCATCGTTTCTATGGTTACTTATTAAACGGTGAGGTCCTCTCTATACACCGGAGCCCTTCTTTCTTTAATCTTTAATTTAATCAATGTTATTGTTAACTTGTATAGTTCACACTCTTTGGCTCTACCCATAATTATCCAGTACTAGGTCTTTCACAACGAGATCTACTTAATACAGTAACGGTATTTAATTATGAAGATTAGCTGAGTAGCTGACCCTGTTAGTCCGTTCTTGCAAGAGTAAGGCATAATTTTTCTGCTTTTTAAAATAGGATTTCCCCTGCTTAATGGATACCATTTGCTATCAATGGAGAATTCTTTCTCATCTTAAATTTTAAATTGAGTTGATTGGATTTGCACCAATGGAAACCATAGATTTGATACTACAAGAAAAGAATAGATCTTTTTTATTTTTAGATATTGAATGGAGTTCTTCCATTCTGTCCTATTCGCTGGTACTGATCGTTGATACTGGATCAATTGTTTTCTTTCTTTTGTCCTAGCCCATGATCTGAACGAGTCGCACATACACCCTAGTACATGTTCCTCGTCGCTGAGGACATCCCCCAAGAGCGGGGGATTTCGTGACATTTCTGATTGGCTGTCTTGTGTTTCTAATAAGTTGTTTAATAGTTGGCATGTTGAATCATATACATAATGGGCTGGTTTAGATCGACCTTAACCGGATGATTATGAATTCTTTTATTTCTATATTAATAGATTAATGAATAGAATATTAAATCCGGTACGAAGATAAAATCTCAAATCACGAATTCGTGTGAAATCCTTTTTTTTTTTATTCAGTCGCTACAAGATCAACAATTCCATGAGCTTGGGCTTCTGTTGCTGACATAAAAACATCTCTTTCCATGTCTTCAGATACAACCCATAAAGGTTTGCCTGTCCTTTGTACATAAACCCTTGTGATGGTTTCGCGCAGCTTCAGTAGTTCTTCCGCTTCCAAGATAAATTCTCCCGTCTGTGCCTCATAAAAAGAACTAGCAGGTTGGTGGATCATTACCCTAGCGTGAGGGAATGCTAGACGTTTGGTAATTTCTCCTCCGACGAGAATAAAAGATCCCATTGAAGCGGCTAATCCCATGCATATTGTCTGTATATCTGGTCGCACAAATTGCATAGTATCATAAATAGCGACTCCGGGTATTACCCACCCACCAGGAGAGTTTATAAACAAATACAGATCTTTGGTATCATCCTCTATACTGAGATATACCATAAGACCAATAAGTTGATTCGAGATCTCGCTATCAACCCCTTGGCCTAAAAAAAGTAATCTTTCTCGATAAAGTCGGTTGATTGGGATAAAGTTGTATCCCTTAGAAACCGTACATGCACCTTTTGATGCATACGGTTCAACAAAAATCAGGAAAAAAAAAGAATCAATGTGTAGATGTAGATTCTAGCGCTTTCTGTTTTTTCATACCAGGCTTTAACTTATAAAAAGGGGCTTTTCTTTCATTGTTCAAGAAAGATGGGTTTTGGCCTGTTTTGTTTATCTATAAAAAAAATTACTAAACTTATCTAACTAACTTCTCATTGATGTATTGTTTCATCGAGATACAATCTAAATCGCGATGTAATTTTCTTGTTCCTGAATGGGCTTCTTCAATTTTTTTAGGTTTATGCTCTACTCCGCGTAAAGATCCGCCCGATTTGGATTTGCACATATAGGACAAATGCTCCAATACCACGTCCTTTTGCTACAACTTGTTTTTTTTCTAAACGGAGCCTGGATACTTCATTTTATTGGTCTAACCAAGCCAACCATAAATTATTCTAATTGATAATATTAATCTGTATACCCTCCCGAAAAAATGGATCTAATTGCACTTCACGCTCCAAATTTTTGATAATAAAATAAATCTTTCTTGGGTGAAGGGGAGGATATCTCGATCGGGGAAGAGAACGGGGAAATACCATATGACCCAATATATCTGACAAGTCGCACTATACGTCAATCCACAATGCATCTTCCTCTCCAGGACTTCGAAAAGGTACTCTTGGAACACCAATAGGCATAAAATAAAAGAAAAATTAAGTACTATATCTCACTTTGATGTGAAAGCGTAACAATGGGTTTGTTGTCCTAATAATATTGGCCTTTACCATATTTTATTATCATATTTTATCCATAGATTGACTAAGTTCATAAAAAAGAAGGCAAAATGAATAAAGGAAAATTATTACAAATAAGTGCTTTGAATGATGAACAAATATATATATGCATTCATTCATATAAAATAATATCAACTCCCTTACCATTGCGTATTGGTACTTATCGGGTGTAGAATAGATCTGCTTCTTTTTGTTCCTGCGAACAAAATAGTTTCATTATTACTAAAAGTAATTATTACGAAAAGAATCAAACAAATATTAATCCTTTATCCAAGATAATCCACTAAAAAGAGGGTCCACAGCATATTTTTTTATAATGCAATAAAGTTACATTGTGTTTATTTTTCGTTGATAAAGGGGTATTTCCATGGGTTTGCCTTGGTATCGTGTTCATACCGTCGTATTGAATGATCCCGGTCGTTTGATTTCTGTCCATATAATGCATACAGCTCTGGTTGCTGGTTGGGCCGGTTCGATGGCTCTATACGAATTAGCAGTTTTTGATCCTTCTGATCCTGTTCTTGATCCGATGTGGAGACAGGGTATGTTCGTTATACCCTTCATGACTCGTTTAGGAATAACCAATTCATGGGGCGGTTGGAGTATCACAGGGGGTACTGTAACGAATCCGGGTATTTGGAGTTATGAAGGTGTGGCCGGGGCACATATTGTGTTTTCTGGCTTGTGCTTTTTGGCAGCTATCTGGCATTGGGTGTATTGGGATCTAGAAATATTTACTGATGAACGTACAGGAAAACCCTCTTTGGATTTGCCTAAGATCTTTGGAATTCATTTATTTCTATCAGGAGTGGCTTGTTTTGGGTTTGGTTCATTTCATGTAACAGGATTGTATGGTCCTGGAATATGGGTGTCCGATCCTTATGGACTAACCGGAAGGGTACAATCCGTAAATCCAGCGTGGGGTGTGGAGGGTTTTGATCCTTTTGTTCCGGGAGGAATCGCCTCTCATCATATTGCAGCAGGGACCTTGGGCATATTGGCGGGTCTATTCCATCTTAGTGTCCGTCCACCTCAACGCCTATACAAAGGATTACGTATGGGAAATATTGAAACCGTCCTTTCCAGTAGTATTGCTGCTGTCTTTTTTGCAGCTTTTGTAGTTGCTGGAACTATGTGGTATGGTTCAGCAACCACCCCGATTGAATTATTTGGTCCCACTCGTTATCAATGGGATCAAGGATACTTCCAACAAGAAATATATCGACGAATTGGTGCTGGATTAGCTGAAAATCAAAGTTTATCTGAAGCTTGGTCTAAAATTCCTGAAAAACTGGCTTTTTATGATTACATCGGCAATAATCCGGCAAAAGGGGGGTTATTCAGAGCGGGCTCAATGGATAACGGGGATGGAATAGCTGTTGGGTGGTTAGGACATCCTATCTTTAGAGATAAAGAGGGGCGTGAACTTTTTGTACGTCGTATGCCTACTTTTTTTGAAACATTTCCGGTTGTTTTGGTAGACGGAGACGGAATTGTTAGAGCCGATGTTCCTTTTAGAAGGGCAGAATCAAAATATAGTGTCGAACAAGTAGGTGTAACTGTCGAGTTCTATGGCGGTGAACTCAACGGAGTCAGTTATAGTGATCCCGCTACTGTGAAAAAATATGCTAGACGTGCTCAATTGGGTGAAATTTTTGAATTAGATCGTGCTACTTTGAAATCCGATGGTGTTTTTCGTAGCAGTCCAAGGGGTTGGTTTACTTTTGGGCATGCTTCGTTTGCTTTGCTCTTCTTCTTCGGACACATTTGGCATGGTGCTAGAACCTTGTTTAGAGATGTTTTTGCTGGTATTGATCCAGATTTAGATGCTCAAGTGGAATTTGGAGCATTCCAAAAACTTGGAGATCCAACTACAAGAAGACAGGTAGTCTGATACAATATCCCTTTGTTACTAGTTACTTTTCGTTGTTATTTTCTTTTTTTGATTTGATATAGGGTACCGGATAAATCTTGATTTGAATCACTGCCTTATCTTTGACTTTTGTTCTTTATTTATCCGGGAGACGATCCCAAATAAACAGGTATGGAAGCTATAATTGTAAACCACGATCGAATCTATGGAAGCATTGGTTTATACATTCCTTTTAGTCTCAACTCTAGGAATAATTTTTTTCGCTATCTTTTTTCGAGAACCGCCTAAAGTTCCAACTAAAAAGGTGAAATGATTTTTCATTATCTCAATTGAAAGTAATGATCCTCCCAATATTGGGAGGATCATTACTTCAACTAGTCCCCGTGTTCCTCGAATGGATCTCTTAGTTGTTGAGAGGGTTGCCCAAAAGCAGTATATAAGGCGTACCCAGTAAAACTTACAAGTAAACCAGATAAAAAGATGGCAACTAGGGTTGCTGTTTCCATTATTATATAGTTTTAAGACATTATATAGTTTTAAGACCACAATGGATCTATGATAAGATCATTTATTTACAACGGAATGGTATACAAAGTCAACAGACCTTACTGAATATAAAATATTATGGCTACACAAACCATTGAGGGTAATTCTAGATCTGGCCGTCCAAAACGAACTAATGCAGGGAGTTTATTGAAACCATTGAATTCAGAATATGGTAAAGTAGCTCCCGGGTGGGGAACTACTCCTTTGATGGGTCTCGCAATGGCTCTATTTGCGATATTCCTATCTATTATTTTGGAGATTTATAATTCTTCCATTTTACTGGATGGAATTGCAATGAATTAGATTGATAAGAACCATTAACTAGCTTTTTCAATACAAAGTGAAGCCTTTAGGTTTCTGATTTTTATCCCATTCTATTTTGGTAGTTCGACCGTGGAATTTCTTTGTTTCTGTATTTCCGGAATATGAGTGTGTGACTTGGTATAATTGATCCTATGGATAGGACAGAGAATGGGGCTGTCATCTTGATAGAGATGGTTTTACTTC